ATAAGATGACTTTATAGCACTAATGCAAAGGATATTGCCATTCTATATTTTGTATTTGGGCTATTTTCAGCACTTCTTGGGACAGGGATATCCATTCTGATTAGACTTGAGCTAAGTGCGCCGGGGGTAGGGGTACTTCATGGGGACAATCAGCTATACAACACGATTGTAACAGCCCATGCGTTCATAATAATTTTCTTTTTTGTAATGCCTGTTGCGGTAGGAGGATTTGGGAATTATCTATGTCCGGTAATAGTTGGTGCGCCAGATATGGCTTTTCCAAGGCTGAATAATATTAGTTTTTGACTACTATGCCCGAGTCTAATTCTTCTTGTTGCGAGTTCACTAATTGAGAATGGAGCAGGGACGGGATGGACGGTTGGTGATAAGCTGTCCGATAATATCAGTCAAATTATGTGACAGGTTGATGTTTATAAACTCCACTCGATGCGAGAAACTCCTCGAATCGGAGATGAATACCTGATGAAGGATCAGGTAATAAAGTCATTAACATGGGGACAACTCGCCTGAGTTAAAGCACCACCCATTAGATATCGAATGAGAGATTATAATTATAATTATAATAATACGATTAAAGGGTTAAGTTGTTTAAGCTCATCAGAGACTACACGTGGGGCGTTCAACAGATGAAGATGAAAGGGGGAAGAAAGGGATAACGACCACTTCCTTCGACGACTAGTGGGGCTAGTTGACGGCGGCGGAGGAAGTTTTAGTTTTAATAAGAGTAATAATAAGTGAACACTTGATTTTAAACTAGGACTTAGTGTTCACAATCTAAGACTTCTTTATTGGGTTAAAAGCGTTATTGGGGTTGGTTCAGTTAGGATTAAGAATAATGAGGCGGAGTTTAAGGTTTGAAAGCTTGACCATATTATTAAATACGTTATTCCCATGTTTGATAAGTACCCACTTCTCACAAGTAAATATTATTATTATTTATTATTTAAGCAGGCAGCGATATTAATTAATATATCTGATAAGAAACAAGGGACAGCAGCAGCAGCAGCAGCAGCAGCAGCAGCAGCAGCAGCAGCTGAGAGGGATGCACAACTAATTGAACTTAAGGGTAGGATGATGCCGGAGGGTTATATTTCTCCAGCCTGATCAATTATCGACAATAAGGTTGTTAATCTTTCTGATGCCGAAGCAGTAATATGTAAAAACTGAGTAATTGGGTTCACTGAAACGGAAGGGAGTTTTAATCTTGTTGAAAATGAGGAGGGGAGGATGGTACATTATTATGAGGTATCGGAGAAGCGAGACCTCATTGTATGTCATGCACTAGGTTATATTATTCGAGCCAACGTAATAGTAATGGGAGCGGATAATACAGTTGTAACAACAAAGACAAGCAGTATTTTACATCTTGTACACTATTATCATAGAACCCTTAAGGGGATTAAATCTCTAGAATATCGTATTTGAGCACGATCTTTTATGAAGATTAAATCAAGTAATGAGTATTATAGCCGGATAGGGGAGATAATGCGGAATGTTAGTGAAGGGAAGGATAAAAGATTCGGTAAGTAAGTAATAATAATATTCACGGGTTGAATGAAGGTATAGTCCGATCCCTGGTGAGAGCCAGGCAGTAGGCCCAATATGTTAAGACATATTAGGTAATCAATAGAATGTTATCCACCACTAAGTCTACTTGGGTCACATACAGGTGGGGCAGTAGATTGTGCCATTTTTTCTCTACACCTTGCAGGAATTAGTTCAATACTGGGGGCTATAAATTTCATTACAACAGTACTTAATATGCGGAATCCGGGGATGAGTATGCATAAGCTACCTCTGTTTGCTTGAGCGATTCTAGTAACAGCGGTACTGCTTCTGCTAAGTCTACCCGTTCTAGCTGGTTAAATAGTGCCAGCTCTAAATCAGGCTACATGCTGGGAACTCTTCAATTAAGAGAAGACAATCAGCAGGTAACATTTGTCATTGACATATTTTTGTTTCAGTGTTCTCGTGGAACCTCAACGACTGTGCGCCGAGCTAATACTCTTAGCGCTTAATATTATTAATTAATATATTTAATTAAATTATTAAATAATATTAATTTCACAACCACCACCACCCCAACTTCTTGATCCTTGGATCAAATTATTAATTTAATAATCAATATCAAGGGGGATCGATCCCGATCCGGGGGATCAATTGATCGGATCGGATCGGATAGCGGGATAGCGGGATCGGATAGCGCGATAGCGGATCGGGATAGCGCGGATCGATCGATCATCGATCGATCGATCGATGATCTCAATTTGATAAATATTTTTAATAATTAATATTTAATAATAAATTAAAATATTTTTAATTTAATTAATTAAAGTCTTGCTTTGAGTCAGCAAGGGGGTATTCTCTTTTAATTAATTTAATTTTAATTTAATTTTTTTTTTAAATTGAGCTCTGCAGGGGTTAATATTTTAATTAATATAAATATAAATGGAAGGGGTATCTCTTCGCCAAGAAATAT